AAGAACAGATAAGAAGAGATGCGACTTCCACCTATATATTTTGTTACTTCTCCTACAAAGAAACTTGTAATACCTACTCCATTTGTAATTCCATCAATGATTCGTTTATCAAAAAAATTCGTTTGTTTTGCTAATTTTCTTATACTTTCAGTTAAATATTTTTTAAAAAAAGCATCGATGTAACCACGATTATATGACCAATTATATACAAAATTTATTAGTTTTTCCCACCTAATTCTTTTAGAACTCCACTTTTGAAATGAATTGAGTAAGGTTAAATTTAATTTAGATGAATAAAAAGGCTTATATAAACAGTATGCTATAAATATTCCAAACAAAGCTATACTGACTGAAAAAATTGCATTTTTCAAAAATTCATACCAATCTACAAAATTTTGTGAATTGGTATGCAAAAGATTTATCGACGGCGTTAATAATTTTGATAATATATCAAAGTCTATTCCTTCTTGATTGAAAGGAATTCCTATGGCTCCAATAAACAAAGTAAATAAAAGCAATACAAGCATAGGAAATAGAATAGTATTGTCTGATTCATGGGGATAATAGAAAGTTCTTGTATTAAGTCCAAAATTTTCAACAGTAATAAAAGTTTGATTTCTTACATTATTACTAATTTTATATGTTTTATTGCCAAAAAAAGTAGCTCTTTTCGTATTATTCATTGTTAATAATGGTACTAACCCAAAATTTCTATTAAGTTTTTTATCTTCTTCTTTACCCCACAAAGAGATTGAATAGAAGGAGCGACTTTTTTTTCCACTATAATTTATAAAATTAGTGTTTAAATGTCCTTCAAAAGTAAGTAAATAAATCCGAAACATATAAAATGCGGTTAATCCCGCTGTTGAACAAGCTATTATTGCAAAAATTGGCGAAAATAACAAACTATCATTAAGAATTTCATCTTTAGACCAAAAACAAGCAAGGGGGGGAATACCACAAAGCGAGAGTGTTCCTACTAAAAAGGCAGTTTTTGTAATCGGCACATGTTTTGTCAAACCACCCATAAGAATCATATTCTGACTTTTATCGGGCGAATATCCAACTATAGCTTCCATTGAATGAATAATGGATCCAGATCCTAAAAATAACAAAGCTTTCGAATAAGCATGAGTAATCAAATGAAATAAAGCGGATCTATAAGACCCCATACCTAGAGCTAACATCATATAACCCAGTTGAGACATTGTAGAATAGGCTAAACCTCTCTTAATATCTTTTTGAGCAAGAGCTAAAGTGGCTCCTAAGAGTACTGTTATTATACCTATAAAAGATATTATATACATTATAGAAGGGATAACTATAAAAAGAGGAAGAAGACGAGCTAMAARAAAAATYCCCGCCGCTACCATAGTAGCAGCATGTATAAGAGCCGAAATAGGAGTAGGACCCTCCATGGCATCAGGCAACCATACATGAAGAGGAAATTGTGCAGATTTAGCAATAGGACCCACAAATAATAGAAATGCACACAAAGTAAGAAATAAGAGATTTACTCTATTATTTAAAATTAAATTATTGAATATTTCGAACAAATCTTGAAATTCGAAACTGCCAGTTATCCAATAAAGACCTAAAATTCCTAATAATAAACCAAAATCCCCTACACGATTGGTTACAAAAGCTTTTTGACAGGCATTCGCTGCAATAGGTCGTGTGAACCAAAAACCTATTAATAAATACGAACACATTCCAACTAATTCCCAAAAAAAATAAACTTGGATCAAATTAGAACTAGTAACTAATCCTAACATTGAAGTATTAAAAAAACCCATATAAGCAAAAAACCTCAGATATCCTTGATCATGAGACATATAATTATCACTATAAATCAGAACCAAAATTCCAACAGTTGTAATTAATATTGACATAATAGAAGTAAGTGGATCAATAAAGTAACCGAACTCAAAAGAAAATTCATTATTTATGGTCCAAGACCATACATTTTGATGAATGCAACTTAGAAAAATTTGTTGAATAGATAGATAGAGCGAAAAGATCATAACTATACTTAATAAAAAAATACTCAGAAACGTCCACATACGTCGAAGGTTTTTTGTTGCTGTCGGAAAAAGTAGAAGTCCAGCTCCTAGTAAAATAGGTACTGGAAGTGGAATGAAAGGGATGATCCATGAATATTGATATGTATGTTCCATAAAATAAAAAACCCTTTTTATTTTATTCTTAAATTTATTATTTCTTATTCACTGGTTTGTATATATATTTTGTTTCAAAGGGGACAATAAAAAAGCACATGATTTCAAACCTAAATAGAAAATTTTTTCGAATTAGTATAATTCTTCATAAACCTTTGAAAAGAAATATATATTCAAATCAAAAAATTAGAAGTGATTAAATAATATTACTCAGTTACTGTAAAAAAACGACATAAAATTTTGATTTTATGCAGATACAGAAAAAGTGAATTAAAATTCCGTATTACAATAATTTATATACATATATTAAGAATAGAACAAAGATTTACACGACAAAAAAATACTTAATATTAATTCTAAAAAAAACTTTACCTAAATAAAGTTATTTGGGTTTGATTATTTAAAATTCTTATTTAATTATGGAATTTAGTGATTGTCTTCCAGTACACTAAGCAAGCTTTTTTTTAAAGAAATATTATTATAATCGATATTTTTTTTTTACATATGAAGTGAAGAAATTTAAGAAAATGATTTCTAATATAACCTATCAGTATAGATTAATTAAATGAGCACTCTCATACGTATTTCAAACGTTAAATACAAAAAAATTTTAAAGAAAAAGGTAAAAAACAGTTGGGTTTTAAACTTTTGAATGTCTGCTTTGTTTGAAAAATAATATATAATAAAATTTGAAAGAAAAAAATTACTCAATATGGAGTACGAAAGAATAGAATAATAAATGTCTTTGACATCCAATTATACCACTGAAAAACTTTTTTCATTTTTGAATGGCAGTTCCAAAAAAACGTACTTCTATCTCGAAAAAGCGTATTCGTAAAAAAATTTGGAAAAGGAAGGGATATTGGACATCGTTGAAAGCTTTTTCCTTAGGGAAATCGCTTTCTACAGGTAATTCAAAAAGTTTTTTTGTACAACAAAATAAATAAAAAACACTAGAATAATTAGAATTAGCCTAACGTAAAAACAAATTTTTTAGAATATATATATATTCTAAAAAGGGGGGGGGTTATTATTTTCCCCCATCAATAAAATAATAAATAAATATCTTGTATTTCCTAGTTAAGAGGAAATACAAGATATTTAAGCGAAATCAATAGGTTCTTGAAATTAATTTAAGTCAAAAAATTTTTACTTTATACCTTATACCTTTAGGAATTATTATTTCTCTTAATTCTTCTATTCTTTACTTGGAATCAAAGTTTTAAAAGCATCTATACACAATAAGTGAATATTAGATAATAATAATTATTAAGTAATAATATATGATATTTTTTTTAAGTGATCAAAAAATCTTATGTTTGTACAATATAAAAAGATGCATGAAAATAGATATTTTGACAATTAGTGTTTTTCATTTCTCTTGAGCAACTTAGGCAAATTTGATTGAAAATTTCTAAGGATTTTTGAGAAGTTTTAATTTTTCGAAAAAGCATTTTTGTAATAATAAAATCAATTGTAAATTCCATTGAATTGGCTTTTTTATTTAAAATTGGAATCTCGACGATTGAGTAAAAACTTGTTAGTATTATTTTGAACAAGTTGCCGCTATGGTGAAATTGGTAGACACGCTGCTCTTAGGAAGCAGTGCTATAGCATCTCGGTTCGAGTCCGAGTAGCGGCATAAGATCTTATAAAAGAGATATTATAAGTTTTATAATCAAATTAATACCCGACTTTTTTCTAATATCGGGTAAAACCTAGTATTAATTTATTAATTTTTAACAAATTTTTTATGATTTTTTCAATTTTAGAACATATATTAACTCATATATCTTTTTCGGTCGTTTCAATTGTACTAACAATTTATTTTTTAACTTTATTAGTTAATTTAGATGAAATCATAGGATTTTTTGATTCATCAGATAAAGGAATCGTAATTACGTTTTTTGGTATAACAGGATTATTATTCACGCGTTGGATTTATTCAGGACATTTTCCATTAAGCAATTTATATGAATCATTAATTTTTCTTTCATGGGTTTTTTCAATTATTCATATGGTTTCCTATTTTAATAAAAAAAAAAAAAATTACTTAAACGCAATAACTGCGCCAAGTGCTATTTTTATTCAGGGTTTTGCTACTTCAGGTCTTTTAAACAACATGCCTCAGTCTGCAATATTAGTACCAGCTCTCCAGTCCCAGTGGTTAATGATGCACGTAAGTATGATGATATTAGGCTATGGCGCTCTGTTATGCGGATCATTATTATCAATAGCTCTTCTAGTCATTACATTTCGCAAGGTCGGATATACTTTTTGGAAAAATAATATGAAAACAAAATTTTTATTAAATGAATTATTTTCTTTTGATGTACTTTACTACATAAATGAAAAAAATTCTATTTTACTACAACAAAACATTAATTTTAGTTTTTCTAGAAATTATTATAGGTATCAATTGATTGAACAATTAGATTATTGGAGTTTTCGTATTATTAGTCTTGGATTTATCTTTTTAACCGTCGGCATTCTTTCAGGAGCTGTATGGGCGAATGAAACATGGGGTTCATATTGGAATTGGGATCCAAAGGAAACCTGGGCATTTATTACTTGGACCATATTCGCAATTTATTTACATATTAAAACAAATAGGAATGTTCGGGGTATAAATTCTGCAATTGTGGCTTCGATAGGTTTTCTTTTAATTTGGATATGCTATTTTGGCGTCAATCTTTTAGGAATAGGTTTACATAGTTATGGTTCATTTACATCAAATTAACTAAAACATTAAAAAARAAAAAAAAAAAATAGCATATATATATATATATATATAATTTCATATAAGTTAAGAAATCTAATTTAGTTTTAGTAGTAAATCATCAAGAACCTTTTGAATCATTGTACTACTTGATTCAAAAGGTTCTCACAATACAAAAACCAAAGACTTCTTATTATAATTCAATTTAATGTTTTTTTTATTTCCTGAAAACTATCCATAAAAATAATTAGATAAAATGGATTCGACCTTGTCACTTGCTAATGAGAGCACAAAATCAGGATAAATCCCAATACCAATTATGGGTAGAAGAATAGAGATTGAAAGAAATAACTCTCGGGGTCCAGAATCAAAAAAAGAAAAGTTTTTGGCATTAATTAACTTGTATCCATAGAACATTTGGCGTGACATAGATAATAAATATATAGGAGTTAATATCATTCCAATTGCCATTACAAAAATAATTAAAATTTTTGAAATTAATAAATATTTTTGGCTCGTAATTATTCCAAAAAAAACAATTAATTCTGCAACAAAACCACTCATGCCCGGTAATGCAAGGGAAGCCATCGATAAGATAGTGAACATTGTAAATATCTTTGGAATGGAGATAGCCATTCCACCCATTTCATCAAGATAAACAAGCCGGATTCTATCATAACTCGTTCCTGCCAAGAAAAAAAGTGCAGCGCCAATAAATCCATGAGAGATTATTTGTAAAATAGCTCCATTAAGTCCAGGATCCGTTATAGAACCAATACCTATAATTATAAAACCCATATGAGATACAGAAGAATAGGCTATTCTCTTTTTTAAATTACGTTGACCGGGAGATGTTGAAGCTGCATAAATTATTTGGATTGTGCCGACTACCATCAACCAAGGAGAAAACATAGAATGAGCGTGAGGTAATAATTCCATATTGATTCGAACCAACCCGTATGCTCCCATTTTTAATAAGATTCCAGCGAGAAGCATACAGGTACTGTAATGTGCCTCGCCGTGGGTGTCAGGTAACCAAGTATGTAAAGGTATAATCGGTGATTTGACGGCAAAAGCAATAAGAAATCCAATATAAAATAGTATTTCGAGTGTGACAGGATAGGATTGATTCGCTAATAGTTCTAAATTTAATGTTGGTTCGTTCGAACCATATAAACTTATACCTAAAACTCCTATTAATAAAAAAATAGAACTTCCTGCAGTGTATAAAATAAATTTTGTAGCTGAATACAGACGTTTCTTTCCACCCCACATGGATAAAAGGAGATAAACGGGAATTAATTCTAATTCCCACATGATGAAAAAAAGTAAAATATCCCGAGAAGAAAATGATCCTATTTGGCCGCTGTACATTGCTAACATCAGGAAATGGAATAATCGGGAATCCCGAGTAACTGGAAAAGCCGCTAAAGTAGCTAAAGTAGTAATAAATCCCGTCAGTAAAATCGTTCCTATAGAAAGCCCATCTATTCCCAGTCTCCAATAAAAATCAAAAAAATTGATCCATTTATAATCTTCGGACAGTTGAATTAACGGATCGTCCGTTTTAAAATTATAACAAAAAGCGTAGGTCGTTAGAAGAAGTTCTAAGATACAAATGCATATAGTATACCACTTATTAACTTTATTTCCCCTATGCGGGAGAAATAACATTAACGAACCGGCAGATATTGGAAAAACAACAATTATTGTTAACCAAGGAAAATCATTCGTGGTAAAGACAAGATACACCAGGTCCAAAGAACGCGTACTCAAAAAATATATATAAATAAAAAAATATAATTTACCTTTTTTGAGTACGAGTACTTGTCAATAAAAAAAAAATAAAATGTATTCCAAATTTATTCAAATCAGGTTTTCGGTAACGTATCAATAAGCTAGACCCATGCTTCGAGTTGTTTCATGCCATAAATAAACTCGAACACTCAAAAAATCCGTTGGACAGGCAGATTCACATCTCTTACAACCAACACAATCCTCGGTTCTTGGGGCAGAAGCTATTTGCTTAGCTTTACATCCATCCCAAGGTATCATTTCTAATACGTCTGTAGGACATGCTCGGACACACTGAGTACATCCTATACAAGTATCATAAATTTTTACTGAATGTGACATAGGATCTATAGTTTTTTGAATGTCATAAATTTTCAATCTAGTAAACTTATAACTAAATGATATATTAAAATACTAGATGAAGCAATGATTTCCTTTAATAGAATTTTTTTAATTAATTCTGGCTCAATTGGTAAAAAATGGGGCTAAAATACTTTGATTTCTTAGATTTTCACAAATCTAATCTAGTAAGTCATAACCTATCATATATGCAAATTTAAACCTATAATTTTTTGATTTATGCTACTTATTTAATAAGGTCGATTGGTTGATACGAGTTGATTTTCTGTTACGATAAATTGACGAGACTATAGCTAATCCAATAGCTGCTTCAGCGGCTGCAATTGCTATAACAAAAATGCAGAAAATATCCCCTTTTTGTTGGGAATTATCAAAAAAATCAGAAAATGTTACGAAATTCATATTAACTGCATTGAGTATAAGTTCAAGGCACATAAGAGCCCTAACCATATTTCGACTCGTGATCAATCCATAAAGACCAATCAAAAATAAATAGGCACTCAAAACAAGTACATGTTCGAGTATCATTGAGCAACTCCTTATCAATTTTGATTCATTTCAATATGAATAATAAAAAAAATTCACTGGATTCAATCAACTAGAATATAACAACAAAGTACGAATAAAAACTATATTAGGGTCAAATATATATCAAATATAAAAATTTATATTTAAAATATGAAATAGTATTCAATCAAATTGAATTCAATGAACCAAAAAATATCATAACATACACAAACACAAAGTTTTCTTTGGTCTTTACTAATCGGAACCTTTTTTATTGACGAGCCACAGAAATTGCACCTATCAAAGCAACTAAAAGAATTATTGAAATGAGTTCAAATGGAAGAAAAAAATCTGTTGATAAATGAATTCCTATTTGTTGACTATTACTTATTAAATCTTGCTCTAAAATCTGGTTTAATCTTGTAGTCCAAATAACCCCGTACCATGACGTATCGAGAATAGTAGAAATTAATGAAAAAAGAATAGTTGTACAAACCAATGAAGTAATCCCATTCCCAACAGTCCACAGATTGAAATCTATGGAATATTCTGAATCATTCATGAACATCACAGCAAATATGATTAAAACATTTATGGCCCCCACGTAAATAAGGAGTTGTGCAGCAGCTACAAAATGGGAATTTGCTAGAATATACAATAAAGATATACAAACAAGAACAAATCCTAAGGAAAAGGCTGAAAATATTGGGTTAGGAAGTAATACCACTCCCAGACCTCCTACTAGAAGACCGGATCCCAGAAAAACTAAAAGAAAATCATGTATTGGTCCAGGTAAATCCATTATATTATAAAAAAAAGAAAAAATAGAAATCCTTTTCATGACCTTATTAATTTAACCGGGGCATTTTTTTTAATATGTTTCTAATAGAGTGAAATTAGAATCTAATGAATATGAATTGATGTAGATACAATTATTAGACAGTTTCGCTTTTTTATTCTAATATTTTCAACCTATCTATTTCAAGATAGTAATTACGAAGATATTATATTAATATTAAAAGGATGAGCCTTAATACATACTTAATATTATTTATTCTATAAATACAAGTTTTTAATTAAATTCTTTATATAATATAATTCAACAGTTTTGCATTCTTTTTTTAATAAAATTAATAGGTTTACCCATTTTTTTGTTGAGGTGAATTCAAAATTGTTCGAATAGTGTAATCGTCAATTACTGACATTGGTAAACGACCCAAAGCTATTTGATTATAATTCAACTCGTGACGATCATAAGTTGAAAATTCATATTCTTCAGTCATTGACAAACAATTTGTTGGACAATACTCAACACAATTACCACAAAATATACAAATTCCAAAATCAATGCTGTAATTAAGCAATCGTTTTTTTCGAATATTGGTTTCCAATTTCCAATCAACAACAGGCAGATCTATAGGACATACTCGAACACATACTTCACAAGCAATGCATTTATCAAATTCGAAATGGATTCGACCGCGGAAACGTTCTGATGTTATTAATTTTTCATAGGGATATTGAATAGTTACAGGTAAACGATTTGTGTGGGATAAGGTAATCATGAAACCCTGACCAATATACCTTGCAGCTCGTAGGGTTTGTTGACCATAATTCATGAACCCGGTTATCATAGGAAGCATATTGTAATTATCTATGAATAATTTGATCTTTGTTTCTTTCTCTTGTTTAAAACAAATAATCAATATCTTGGATTCATTTTCAATTTAGAGTGAAAAGAGTTGGAAAGAAGTTGTTAATAATAGATTACCAAGGGAAATCGGTAAAAGAAATTTCCATCCAAGATTTAATAGTTGATCCATTCTTAACCTCGGTAAAGTCCATCTGGTTGCGATAGAAATGAACAAGAACAAATAAGTTTTAGCTAATGTAATAAAGATACCAATTGTTGTTCCAAAAATTTGATCCTTTTCAAATAGCTGCAGAATAGATATATACGGAATAGAAATATTCCAACCGCCTAAGTATAGAACTGTTACAAATAATGAGGAAATTAATAGATTTAGATAAGAAGCAACGTAAAATAAACCAAATTTGATACCGGAATATTCAGTTTGATAACCTGCTATTAATTCTTCTTCGGCTTCTGGTAAATCAAAAGGTAACCTCTCGCATTCTGCTAGGGAAGAAATTAGAAAAATGATAAAACCGATAGGTTGACGCCACAAATTCCATCCCCAAAAACCATATTTTGATTGTGCCTCAACTATATCAACTGTACTTAAACTGTTAGATAATCCTAGTCGGTGATAACATTACTATTCTCACCGCTATTACAAAACCGTACATGAGGTCTTCGCCTCATACGGCTCCTCGGGGGCCGTAAATAAATCTAAGGACCAGATTAGTATTATTTAGATGGATATGATGTTCTAAAATGGATTAAATAGAAATATATCTGGGATCCCGAATTATACCAATGGAATTCTGTCTGCTCAAATTCTAAAAATAAAAAACGCGCTTCGGAATTCATCTCATCCTTTACAAATTTTAATTTCTATTTGTTGAGTAATAACTTAATCCTTTAATAAAACACCCCTTGTCAAAATAAAACTAGGTATTTAAGCCCGTCGTGGTTTTCAATTACGAAAAAGAATTAAACATCCTATTAGTTTATTATTAATGATAGAAATTCTATTTTATTTTCGAAATCTATCAAAATAAATATCCTTGTTTCGTTCCTATTCTTCTTTCTTTTTTAGAAAAAAAGTCGGTGGACTTCAAAAAAAATAAAGGATTATTTCGTTTCTGATAGTCATTACATTTATCGGTGGATGGGAGCATACTCTGAATCGGAATCTTGGGGAATACTGCCTGATAATTTCTACTAATTTCAAGCCCCAATTAACCTTCTTTTTTTTATCTTATGTTATGCATAAATATCCTTTTCAATTTGGTTAATCTCTATTACAAATTCTTTGTGTATTTTGGTGTTTCTAACCATCCACGCGTTTTTACCTAATTTCCGTTCACTTTGAAATATATGTATGCTAATTTATATAACTGATAGTGAAAACGTCATATGGTTAATATTTTTTTTAACCCGCTTCAAGCCCGGATGACTAATCAACAAACCTTGGGGTAAAGTGATTATTACGGTTATGTTTATTTCCGTTTAACCTTTGTACATAGGAAATGAGACTCAATTTTTCATTTTACTGCTAATTTCTGAGCAGTTTTTTTCACTCATATATAACTATCAAATTGCTTTTATTAAGATTAACCCGAAAGATAAATATATATATTCCAGTTTTTCATTTATTCATCTAGAAGAAACGGAATAAACGTTTATGTTTCAACGAATCGCACGTAGAGATATTGATAAAACACATAGAGTTAATGGTATTTCATAACTAATCGCTTGGGCAGCAGCTCGCAGACCACCTAAAAAAGAATATTTATTATTTGATCCATATCCTGACATAAGAAGTCCGATCGGAGCAATACTTGAGATGGCAATCCATAAAAAAATACCGATATTGAGATCCGCTAAAACAAGGTGATTGCTAAAGGGAATTACTGAATAACTTAGTAAAATAGAGATAACTGCTATAGATGGTCCAATACTAAATAAAGGAGTATTTCCTCTAGATGGACGAAGATCTTCTTTGAAAAGTAGTTTTGTCCCGTCGGCTAAAGCTTGAAGAATTCCTAACGGGCCGGCGTATTCAGGTCCAATACGTTGTTGTATCCCTGCAGATATTTCTCTTTCTAACCACACAATTACTAGTACACCTGTTATGATTCCCAATACAAGAGAAAATATAGGGACAAATATCCATATGAGTCCATAGACCTCTTTTAAAGATTCCAATCTAACAAAAGAATTTATAGTTTGTACTTCTGTTGCATAAATTATCATTTTAACGATCAACTTCTCCCATAATTATATCTATGCTACCGAGTATCGTCATAATATCAGCCAATTTCATTCTTTTAACTAGTTCAGGAAGAATTTGCAAATTAATAAAACCCGGCGGTCGGATTTTCCATCTCCAAGGAAAACCACTTTGATCTCCTATGAGAAAAATTCCCAATTCCCCTTTTGGAGCTTCAACTCTTACATAAAGTTCTTGTTTCGATAATTCAAAAGTAGGGGAAGGTTTTTTACTAATGAATCGATATTCAAAATCATTCCACTCTGGATTGCTTTTTTTATCAAAGCTTCTACTTTCTAAATTCTCATAGGGACCCCCCGGAAGTCCTTCCAGAGCCTGTTGAATAATTTTGATGGATTCTGTCATTTCGCTAAGTCGTACTAAATAACGAGCTAATGAATCTCCTTGTTTTTGCCACTGAATTTCCCATTCAAATTCATCGTAAGATTCATAACGATCAACTTTACGAAGATCCCATGGTATTCCTGATGCGCGTAGCATTGGTCCGGATAAACCCCAATTTATTGCTTCTTCCCCACCAATAATCCCAACGCCTTCAACTCGTTCTAAAAAAATAGGATTTCGTGTAATCAGTTTTTGATATTCAACAACCTCTGTTAAAAAATAATCACAAAAATCCAAGCATTTATCTATCCAACCATAAGGTAAATCAGCCGCTATTCCTCCAATACGAAAAAAATTATGCATCATTCTCATACCGGTGGCAGCTTCGAATAGATCATATACAAATTCTCGTTCTCTGAAAATATAGAAAAAGGGAGTCTGTGCCCCAATATCTGCCATAAAAGGGCCAAGCCATAACAGATGAGAAGCTATACGACTCAATTCCAGCATAATTACTCTGATATAGCTGGCCCTTTTAGGAACTTGAATATTTCCCAATTGTTCTGGTCCATTTACTGTTATTGCTTCTGTAAACATAGTAGCTAAATAATCCCACCGCGTTACATAAGGTAAATATTGTATAATTGCTCGGTTTTCCGCAATTTTTTCCATTCCTCGGTGTAAATAACCCAATATGGGTTCACAGTCAACAACATCCTCACCGTCTAGAGTAACAATTAAGCGAAGAACACCATGCATGGATGGGTGGTGAGGTCCCATATTGACTATCATAAGATCTTTTCCTGTAACTGGTCTCTTCATAAGTTTTTCCTTGATTCGTTCTGGTATGAATTAGATTGCTGAAAAAGAAGTTTATTAAAAAATTCAAGATCTAAAAAATTAACTAATTCACAATTTTGGAATTTAACGAGTTTTTAATTCCCGAATATTCAACTGATTAATTAATTCTTTATAACGTACTCTATTTTTTTTTGACAAATAAGCCAGCAGTCGTTGACGTTTTCCCAGAATTTTTCGTAGACCCCTCTGAGATAAATAATCTTTTCTGTGCAATTCCAAATGTGAAGTCAGTCTTCGTATCTTATTAGTGAAACTGAATACTTGAAATTCAACGGATCCCCTGCTTTCTTCTTTTTTTTCTTGAAATGAAATGAATGTATTTTTTATCATAAAAAGAAATCCTTCCCTTTTTAATATGAATTGAAAGATATGAATTTGACTGATCAGTAATAATAATGGTAGTTTTTTTGTACAAAGATCCGAATTTAATTATCAACTTCTTAATTCTTAATTTTATAAAAAAAAGTCTAAATTTTGATCTAAAAAAGGAGGATTTTTTGAATTTATTTATGGATCCGCTCTGATTGGTATCTATGTCATTAATTAAATGAATCTCATGTATAAAGATTGAATTTAAAACAATCCCTCATATTTGTGCATCCAATTCATATACCGTAACTTATATTATATATATAGTAAAAATATAGTAAAAAGGATCTACCATTAATGCATTTGAAATCGCGTATACATGTGTATTCTTATCATACTGAAACGATTTCCGTTAGTCGTATTAAACCAATAGCGATTCATACAAGCTAAATCTTCTAATCGAAAATTGGGCCAAAGAAAGGATTTTAATTTAATTAGTTTTTTTTTATCCTTATCAAGATCTTTCTTTTTCTTCAAAACTGTGGTCAAGTTTTGAATATTTGTATCAAATCTTGAATTTCTATCTCTCACATTTTTTTTTTTTAAGTTGAAACAAATTAGAATTCTAAATTCTTTACGTCGTTTAGGGGATAGAATATTTTCAGGGACAAAGAAATCAGAATTATTTTTTTTATCAATATAGCTTTTTTTTTTTGATCTTTTACTTATTTTTTGTTTATTTTTATGAACCAATGAAATCCCGATGGTTCTATATATAATAAGTTGTCCATCGTTTTTTACAGACAAACGGACAGGTTCAACAATCAATATTCCTTTTTTCATTAATTTTTCAAAAGTGAAATTCTTCTCAATCAGTAGAATATCTAGGCTCATCTCTCCTCTTTCAATAGAAGATATCGCTATATCGTTTGGATTTTTTAGTCTAACCAAGAGACAGTATACTTTTACATTATTGAGAATTTTTTTTTTTAAAAAACAATTCCATCGCAATTGAAAACGCGAATACCTTTTGAGAAATAAGTCAAGTTCCACTTCAGTATTGCTTTTTAGTTGTTTTTGATTTTTACGTTTTTTTATCTTCGATTCTGCATAATTTTCTTCAATAGTTTTTTCTTGGTTTGATAGAGCTGATTCCGCATTTATTTTTGTTTCTTTATCTGATTCAAACTCTTCTTGACCTGCCGATTCGTTTTCTTCTTTATTTAGATTAAAAAATCGAAGGAATTGTTTTTCGTTTGATGGTATAAAACCTTTTTTCTTTAGAGTGATCTGTTTATTCACATTTTTTGTTTCATTAAAATTGAAAAGAAGTAATTTAATTGGTATGACCCACGGTTTCATTTTATATGTACTAGAAAATAAGAAAAATTCTGGAAAGAAAAAAGAGTCCAAATTTGTTATACGATGATTTATTATTTCTTCATTCATTCCCATCCAATCAAAAAATAAACTTTTTTGATTGGCAAGACCCGTCTTAGTTATTTTATCAATTCTTTGATAATTCTGAACTTTAGTCTTAATATATTTTTTTTTACTGTGAGTATCAGGCTCAATATTTACTTTTTTTCTAAACCAAAAGTTGAGAATTCTCCAATCCAAATATTTTCTATGCCGAATTTCCCCTATACCCTGAATATTATATTTTTCTAGAAAACAAGAGACTAAACAATTTTCTAGGCCTGTAGACATATCAAAAAATTTTTCTGTCGAATGCATAGATTTGTAGCAAAAAAGATTATATATAGAATCCTTTTTGAAATTATCTTTATGTTTTGGATTGAAAAATGAGTTGGCCTTAAAAAAATTTTGTTTTTTGTAATTATCCAAATTTTTTTTTTCAGATGAATCCACTTTGGTTTTTAGAACGAGAGAGTCTTGGTTTATTTTATTTTTCCATTTTTTTGTTACTAATCTAGCCCATGCAATCTGAGGTAAATTATATTGAGAATGACTTCGTAACCAGTTTTTCCATTGATTTATTTCGGAATTTAAAAGGGTTTTATCTTTCCATTCATAATGAAAGATTCCTTGTTCTTGAAAAAAATCCTTTAGTTGATTCTTAACAAAAAAGGATGTTATGTATATGTTATATTCAAAAAAAGTTTTTAATTTATAAAAGTTACTAACTTGAATTTGTGATAATTTGTAAAATACATATGCTTGTGATAAAGGGCACAAGTCATAACTAAAAAAATTTTTTTTTAATATGAAATTTTTTATAGTCGAAATAAAATAAATGGTATTTTTTTTTTTAGTAATTTTTTCTCCAATTTCGTCATTCTTGTAAATATATCTATCAAGAATTTTTTTTGTTGATTCAAAAAAAAGTTGTGTAGTAATTCTTGGAATATTAATGATACCTAGAAAAATAGTTATAGACAGTTGTTCAACGCAAAATTTTCTAAAAAAAAAAGATTTACGAATTAATCGAGTATTTTTTCTTTTTAATATCTGCCAACTTTTTTTTAATGACTCAATTATTTTAGAATCATAACACAGTTTGTTACAACTATTAGTTAGTTTTTCTTTTTCTTTTGAAATTTCTTCCGTTTGATTTCTGATTGTCTTTATTCTATCAATCACATTTTTTATGTTGTTTTCGCTGAGTGAAGAATTTGTCCACTCCGTGGATTTTTTTTGAACAGATAGTTCATGAATCATCTGATTACTCATTATTGAAACTTTTTTAGTTTCATTTAATTCATATATTTCTCTCGGGCCAACTAATGGAATTCTATTTCGTTTTGAAAGGTTTTTTTTTTTTTTTTTNAGAAAAAGMAAGTTTTTTATAATCCAGTTTTTAATYTYTTTTTCGACTTTTAGGAAAATTGTTGTTCTTTCTTTGAAAATCCTTAAAACCGGAAAAGACTTCGTTTTGGATTTTTTGATTCTTTTTTTTAATTCTTTAAAAATGGGTTCAAAAAAAGAAGGCGTTTTTTTGGTCGAACCAAAAGGTAGGTCAGTTTCTAGTCCCCAAACCGTTAAAAAACTAAAATCATTTTTTTCTCTTTTTTTTTTTTTTAGTCGGACTTTCTGAGATGATTGAAATTGATATTTATGCCAAGGTTTAAGATAAAACGGAAATAGGATTTTTATCTGAATACCATCCGTTAACCAGTTTCTTGGAAATTCTGTTTCGGATAGTTGAACCCCATTATAAGTACATTTAACATGCATTTCACGTTTCCAATCCTTTAAATCCTCAGACCACTCAGGAAATTGAAATAATAATAAACGGATGCTATTTTTAATTATTATCAATAAAGGTAATATAATATATTTTCTAAGAATAGATTGAGTTACTAAGATAAAACCTCTTATTATTTGAGAAAATAGGAAGCTATCCCAAGTTTCCGCAATTTCTATCCGTCTTTGTTCTTCTTTTTTTGATTGCTCTTCTTCGTTTTTATAAATAAACTTTTTTTTTTTCCACATGAAATTTCTAAGAATTTTTTTTTTTAGCCCCCATATATCAAACGAAAAAAAAAAAAGTTTATTTATTCTATCAAAAAAAAGGGGCGAATGTGCTTTTGCTTGCAAAAATTCCCAAATAACAGTTTTACGCCTTTGGGAACGCATGGATCCTTTAATTATCTCTCGACGAAAATCAGATTGTTGTGAATAATGGATCAAAGCCATTTCATCTTGTTGATCAGAATTTTGATTATCTTTGAAATTAGTATAAATCCCGTTATGAGGTTCTTGTAAATCAGTAAAAACCACTACACGTTTTGCTTTTCTTGAACGAATTCCAGGTTCGTCTGGTACATTTTCTTCAGTTTCGCCTTCCAATTCTTCCAACTCACTTGTTAATTTGTATGACCAGTGAGGAACTTTTTTATTGATTTCATGGAAATCAATAAAATTTTTTATAAAAGTTTGATCATTATTATAAATTATAACGACATCAAATAAAATTTTTAAAATTTTTATTTCTTCTTCTGAATGTGAATGAATTTTTTCTTCTTGGGGTTCTGAAAAAAAATAAATTCTTTTCTCTATTGATAAAGACTTTCTATTAAATTTTTCTATTGTTTGCTCAAATTTTTGAGAATTAATCTTCAGAAGTATACCATGAATTTTGTTTATCCAAGATCCTCTTATATTCTTTTTTTTATAGGTTTTTGTTATGATTTGGAAAGGAGATAATTTTTTGATTCTTCCGCGAGAGATCCCATACAAAAATGGATCATAAATTTTAGGTAAATATTCTTTTTTAGTTTCGTTATGACAAAATCGAGTCGTTTTTTCCAGTATATTTTCAATAAACCATTTCTTATCTAAAGCTTCAATTCTAGTTAAAAATTCGTTTTTTAAATTTTCTTTTTTTTCTTCATTGATCAAACTCCAACAAGTATAAACTTGATCCGAGGGTGCTTTTTCTGTTGTAAATGAAGGGATCTTTTTTTGTATCATTTCAAAAAAAGTTGAAAGGTTGGGAGGATATGTAAAAGATATTCGTTCTTTTCCATCACTTTGGCATGTATAAAAAAAATATTGTGACATTT